CATCGAGATGTCTTATTTAAGGGGAACGTGTGGGCGATCTTGGTTGTTATGGCCCTGAGGTAAGAACCAGATGCCGGATACAGCTCAAGTATAGCTACCCCCACGAGTTATGGGCCCGGAGCGAGGAGAGTAGCACTCTTGTGCGGGATGTTGATTTCACGGAGGATGGTGAGCAAGAGATTCCTAAGTGAGGGGGGTCATCCGTGGTGAGGAGGATTATTTAATAGATATGTGCTATGTCCGATGAACGATTTAATGTACTATGGACGACTGGCATGGACTGGTTCGGTTGGTATTCATAGGGTAAAGAGGACTAAGTTTGAGGGGACCATGTTGTGCGCTACTGTTGAAGTTACCATTGGATTGCCTGCTTGTAAGCATGCTCTTCAAGGATGTTAAGTTGATATGTAATGGTATGTGTTATGTACAATCAAGCATATATAGTACTATATATTATACATGCTGGCTAGCAGTAATGCACGAATTACATAGTAGTATTGTGAGTAAGTTATACTAGGATTGTTTGTGGAACTTGTGTAGTATAGGAATGCAGAAAGTAGTTTAAGTTAGAATACCAGCTTTGGGTGTTGGTGGTGGAGTTAGATACTTTCTTTCTGATTGCCCTAGGAAGAGTGTTCGTTTCTGGTTTACAAGGCCAGTGTATTAATTTATACTACAAGGGCAAGTTCATTTGAGTAGGTTGTTTTCGATTAGGGAGACTAGTGGTATTAGGATTAGGATTGTGGCGAAGTATATTATGGATGCTATTTGGCCGATAGTGATGAGGGGTTGGGTTACTGGTTCGCTTCCAATTCAGGTAAGGGTCAGTAGGATTGTGATTAGGAGTCAGAATAGAAATTGACTAAGTGGACGGAATATTATGCTTTGTTGCTTGGATTTGTGAAGTATGGGGATGGCTGCTAGGATAAAGATTGATAGGAAGAGTGCTAGTACGCCCCCCAGTTTGTTGGGGACAGATCGTAGGATTGTGTATGCGAATAGGAAGTACCATTCTGGTTTGATATGTGGGGGGGTATTTAGTGGGTCGGCTGGAATGTAGTTGTCTGGGTCGTTCAGGAGGTTAGGTGAGAGTAGTGTTAGTGTCGCTAGAACAAAGAGGAGGAGGATTAGACCTAGGGCATCTTTGATCGTATAGTAGGGGTGGAAGGCGATTTTGTCCGAGTTGGAGGAAATTCCGCAGGGGTTGTTTGATCCTGTTTCGTGTAGAAATAGTAAGTGTACGGTTGTAAGGGCGACGATGATAAAGGGTAGGATAAAGTGTAAGGTGAAGAATCGTGTAAGAGTGGGGCTATCAATGGCGTATCCTCCTCAGATTCATTGGACGAGGTTAGTTCCAATGTATGGGATTGCTGATAGTAAGTTTGTGATTACTGTTGCTCCCCAGAATGATATTTGGCCCCATGGGAGGACATAACCCATGAAAGCTGTTGTTATGGTTAAGAGAAGGAGCATAATGCCAATGCTTCAGGTTTCTAGGAGGAGGTATGAGCCATAGTAGAGGCCCCGGCCTACATGCAGGAAGAGGCAGATGAAGAGTATAGAGGCACCATTGGCGTGGAGGTAGCGAGTGACCCAGCCGTAGTTTACGTCTCGGGTGATATGTGCGATTGAGGAGAAGGCAGAGGAGGTGTCTGGTGAGTAGTGTATTGCTAAGAATAGGCCTGTGATGATTTGCAAGATTAGGCAGGCTGCGATGAGTGAACCGAAGTTTCATCATATGGAGAGGTTGGGTGGGGTAGGTAAATCAATAAGGGAGCGGTTGATTATTTTTATGATTGGGTTGGATTTGCGTATTGGAGTCATTAGTGCTTTTATAGTTGAAGTACAACGATGGTTTTTCATATCATTAGTTATGGTTGGAGTCCATATGGAAGCAATGGTGTATGTATTGTTTGCATTGAGTGTATTGTTAGTCATGGGGTTTGTGGGATTTTCTTCTAAGCCCTCCCCCATTTACGGGGGTTTAGCGTTAGTTGTTAGTGGTGTGGTTGGTTGTGTGATTGTTTTAAATTGTGGGGGGGCTTATATGGGTTTGATAATGTTTTTGATTTATTTGGGGGGTATGATGATTGTTTTTGGTTATACTACAGCAATGGCTATTGAGGAGTATCCTGAGACATGGGGTTCAGGGTTTGAGGTTTTAGGGGGTTTTTTAGTGGGATTAATAATGGAAGTGGTATTGGTTTTATGGGTTTTAGATTTGGATGAGGCGGTAGTAGTGGTGGTTAGTCTTAGTGATGCTGGTGATTGGGTGATTTTTGAGGGGGAAGGGTCGGGATTGATTCGAGGTGATTCCATTGGTGCAGGTGCCTTGTATGATTATGGGCGTTGGTTGGTGGTGGTTGCTGGTTGGACACTATTTGTTGGTGTGTATGTTGTGATTGAGATTGTTCGGGGCAATAGGTTATATTATTAGAAACAGGGCTAGGGTAAGGGGGATAAGAAAAGAGAGGGAATAGAGTTTAATTATGCCTTTTTGGGTGGTTACGGTTATGGAGGCGGTGATGTGTGCTTGTGAGATTATTTTAGGTATAGATTTTTCTAGTCATGCCGAGTCTAGTAGGAGGAGGGCTAAGTTTTGGCCTATGAGTAGATTTTGATAGGGGATTGTGCGATGAATTGTGGTGGGAAAATATCCTAGCATGTTGGAGAATTTGAATATTTGTGTTGGGTTTTTTATTTTTAGTTTGTTTGTCATAAGGGTGAGGTCCAGGGCTGCCAGGAAGCCGAGGGTGGTTGTGCATAGGGCCGAGAGTTTTAAGTAGAGGGGTATTATTGGCTGGGGGAGCGAGGTGGGGGGAATGCTGTTGGTGATAAGGAATCCCGTGATTATGCTGCCTATTGTGAGGCGTTTAATTGGGTTTAGTAGAGCGGGGTTGTTTTCGTTGATGTTTGTTAGAGCCGGGAAGCGAGGTTGTCCTGTTAGGGTGAGAAGGATGGTTCGAGTACTGTAGGCGCTTGTTAGTGAGATGGCGATAAGAGTGATAAATAGGGCTCAGGCGTTGGTATATGACGTGTTTGTGGCTTCGATGATAAGGTCTTTGGAATAGAAGCCTGTGAGGAAGGGTATTCCTGTAAGTGCTAGGTTTCCAATGGTTAGGGAAGTTGAGGTGAGGGGTATTGCTTTGAGTAGGCCTCCTATTTTTCGAATGTCTTGTTCATTGCTTAGGTTGTGGATGATGGATCCAGAGCACATGAAAAGTATGGCTTTAAAGAAGGCATGGGTGCAGATGTGTAGAAATGCTAGGTATGGTTGGTTGATGCCAATGGTGACTATTATTAGGCCTAGTTGGCTTGAAGTGGAGAAGGCTACAATTTTCTTAATGTCGTTTTGTGTGAGGGCGCAGATAGCTATGAATAGGGTAGTAATAGCCCCTAGGCATAATGTAAGGTTTTGAATTAATGTGTTGGTTTCTATTAGAGGGTGAAAGCGGATAAGTAAGAAGACTCCAGCAACGACTATGGTGCTGGAGTGAAGTAGGGCTGAGACTGGAGTTGGGCCTTCTATGGCAGAGGGTAGTCAGGGGTGGAGGCCAAATTGAGCTGATTTTCCTGCTGCTGCTAGAAGGAGGCCTGCCAGTGGGAGAGAGCTTGAGTTGGAATTTAGGGCTAGTACTTGTTGGAGGTCTCATGAGTTGTAATGTAGGAGAAACCATGCTATGGCCAGAATAAGACCGATGTCGCCAATGCGGTTATATAGGATTGCTTGGATGGCTGCTGTGTTGGCGTCTGTTCGAGCGTGTCATCAGCTAATTAGGAGAAAGGATATAATTCCTACGCCTTCTCAACCGATGAGGAATTGGAAAAGGTTGTTAGCAGTTACTAGAATTAGTATGGCAGTGAGGAAAATAAGGAGGTATTTGAAGAATTGATTGATATTTGGGTCTGAGTTTATGTATCATAGTGAGAATTCTATAATAGACCAGGTAATAAATAGTGCAATTGGGATGAATATTATGGAGAAGTAATCTAGTTTAAAACTTAGTGTTAGATTTAATGTTTGGGTTATTACTCAGTGTCAGCTCCAAATGGTTGTTTCTTGGTTTAGGAAGATGAATAAAGTTGTTGAGGAGAGGCTAGTGATGAAAGCATATATTACGGTTATTTTTACGTAGTCTGGATATGGGCGTTTTTTGTAAGGGTTGATGAGGGCGGCAAAAATTGGAAGAGTCAGGGAGATGAGGGTTGTTATTATGATAGGGGAGTACATGGTTATTACTTTTATTTGGAGTTGCACCAATATTTTTGACTCCTAAGGTCAACGGATAGCTGTTATCCTTTAAAAGTTGAGAAAACCGTAGTTTTAAGTACGGAGACGTGGGTTAGCAGTCCTCGTGAATTTTCCTCGGTAAATAAGAAGTGGTGGGCTTCTATAGTTAGATTCACAATCTAATGTTTTAGTTAAACCTATATTTACAAGAAGTGAACCCTAGAATGATGTTGGGGTTGAGAGATAGGAGGATAATTGGAGCGAGGTGTATGAATATTAATATGTTTTCTCGTGTGAAAGGGGGTTTTATGTTGATTATGTGATGTGTAAGTGTTCCTCGTTGTATTGTAGTGAATATGTGGAGAGAATAGAGGGCTGTGATCAGTATGTTAAGTCCTGTTAGTATAATAGTGATATGGGATCAGGAGAATGATGTTGTGATTACAAAGAGTTCACCCAGTAGGTTAATAGTGGGGGGTAGGGCAAGGTTAGTAAGGCTTGCTGTGAGCCATCAGAAAGTTATTAGTGGGAGTAGGATTTGGAGTCCTCGGGATAGTAGTATTGTGCGGCTATGAGTGCGTTCGTAGTTTGAGTTGGCTAAGCAGAAGTACATGGAAGAGGTAAGTCCGTGGGCGATCATGAGGATGGTTGCGCCAGAGAAGCTTCAGGGGGTTTGGATGAGAATGGCTGCGATTACAAGGGCCATGTGGCTTACAGAAGAGTACGCGATAAGTGATTTTAGGTCCGTTTGTCGGAGGCATGTTAGGCTTGTTATGATTATGCCTCATAAGGATAATATAAGGAATGGGTAGGCTATGTACTCTGTTAGTGGGTCGAGGATAGGAGTGAGTCGTATTATGCCATAGCCGCCCAGTTTTAGGAGTACTGCGGCAAGAACTATTGATCCTGCAATGGGGGCTTCAACATGAGCTTTAGGGAGCCACAGGTGTAAGCCATATAGGGGTATTTTTGTTATAAAGGCTATTATGCATGCTAGTCAGGTAAAGCTGTGGGATCAGGTGGTTGTTAGTTTTTGGTTTGTGAGTGTTAGTAGTGTAATGTTTAATGAGCCTGTGTTGTTATAGGTGTGGCTCAGTATGATGAGTAGGGGTAGAGAACTGGTTAGTGTGTAGAATAGGAAGTACGTGCTTGCATTAAGGCGTTTTGCTTGGCTGCCCCATTTAGTAATGATAATTAGGGTGGGAATGAGAGTGGTTTCAAATAGAATGTAGAATATAATTAGCTCTGTGGTTATGAATGTTAGAATTAGGGTGATTTGTAGGAGAATTATTATGAAGAGAAAGAGTTTTTTTTGTGAGGGGGGTTCGTTGCATAGGTGATATTGACTTGCTATGATCATGAGAGGCAGGAGTCAGATAGTTAGTGTTAGGAGGGGTGTTGTTAGTGGATCAGAGGATAGGTAGGTTGAGTAGTTGAGGAGGTTGGTGTTGGTTTGGTTGAAGAATAGAAGGGGAACAAGGCTGATAGCTAAGCTGTGTATGGTCAAGTTGATTCAGATTGTATCATTTTTGGAAAGTCATGTTATAGGTAGTAGCGTGGCTATGGGAATGATTATTTTTAGCATTGAAGCAGACTCAAGTTGTGAACGTAATCTAGTCCGTATGTGTTGGAGATTGAGATTAGCAAGGCAAGACCTACTGCTGTTTCACAAGCGGCAAATACTAGTAAGACGATGGGTATAATGTTGATTAGGGAGGAGTGTGTGTTTGAGGCAATAAGGGCGGCTATGATAAAGAGTGATATCATTATTCCCTCCAGGCAGAGGAGAGAGGCTACTAGGTGTGAGCGGTAGGTTAGTATGCCTAGAAGAGAGATAGCGAATGCCAGCATAACATTTATATAGGTGGGGATCATTTGGTTAGTATGGTTATCATAATCTAATGAGTCGAAATCATTTATTTTATTTAAACTACTTACCAATTCGACTCAGTCTAATCCTTTTTGGGTCCATTCATAGGCTAGGCTGAGAACTAGGATAATGATAAAGGCGATGGTCGATTTAATTATTGTTGGGAGGTTTGCTGTTTGAATGGCTCACGGTAGGGATAGTAGTAGGGCGATTTCTAGGTCAAATAATAGGAAGGTAATGGCAACTAGGAAGAATTTTATTGAGAATGGAATGCGGGCAGGGCTTAGGGGGTCAAACCCGCATTCGTAGGGGCTAGTTTTTTCTGTATAGGAGCTGAGCTGGGGCAATCAAAATATGATGATTATCAGTAGTAAGGTTAATAGGGTGTTGATTGTTAAGGCTAGCGCTAGGTTGATTACTCTTTTTTGAATGTTGTCAAAACTAGTTGATTGGAAGTCAATTGTACTTGTTATACTAAAAGAGTAGGACCCTCATCAATAGATAGAAACATAAAGGAGCAGTCAGACGACATCTACGAAATGTCAGTATCAAGCGGCAGCTTCGAAGCCGAAGTGGTGGCTCGATGTGAAGTGATATAGTAGTTGGCGGATGAGGCAAGTAGAGAGGAATGTGGATCCAATAATAACGTGGAGTCCATGGAAGCCTGTGGTGATGTAGAATGTTGAACCGTAAATACCATCAGAGATGGTGAAGGGTGCTTCAAAGTATTCTGAGATTTGTAGTAAGGTGAAATAGGTGCCTAGTAAGATTGTAATTAGTAGAGCTTGGATTGTTTGTTTTCGGTCATTGTTTATGAGGCTGTGATGAGCTCAGGTGATTGTAACTCCGGATGCGAGCAGTACAGAGGTGTTTAGGAGGGGTACTTCCAGGGGGTTTAGGGGAATAATGCCTGTTGGTGGTCAGTGGCCCCCCAAGCAGGGTGTTGGGGCGAGGCTTGAATGGTAAAACGCTCAGAAGAAACCAATAAAGAAGAATACTTCTGAGATGATGAATAGTGTTATTCCATATCGAAGACTTTTTTGGACGGGTATTGTATGGTGGCCTTGGTATGTGCTCTCTCGTACAATGTCACGCCATCATTGATATAAGGTTAGTATGGTGGTCAGTAGGCCTAGTATTAGCAGGGTGGTAGAGTAGAAGTGAAATCACATAACTAAGCCGGATGTTATTAAGAAGGCTGACAAAGCTCCTATCAGTGGCCAGGGACTGGGTTTAACTATGTGATAAGCATGGGTCTGGTGGGTCATTAGGTGTTGTTACGTAGATAAAGGCTAATTAAGAGTGTGAAGACATAGGCTTGGATTAGGGCTACTGCGATTTCTAGAGCAGTTAGTAATACTAGAAGTATAGAAGTTAGCAGGGTCATGGAGAAGTTGGTGGTTGATAGTGCTAGTGCGGCATTTCCAACCAGGTGTATCAGTAGATGGCCGGCTGTGATGTTTGCGGTTAGTCGTACGGCCAGGGCTATTGGTTGAATAAGTAGGCTTATAGTTTCGATTACTACTAATATGGGGATGAGGGGTGTGGGTGTACCTTGTGGTAGGAGATGGGCTAGGGAATTTTTGGCTTTAAAGCGAAATCCTAGTATCACTGTGCCCGCCCATAGAGGGATTGCTATGGCTAGGTTTATGGAAAGTTGGGTGGTTGGCGTGAACGAGTAAGGCAGAAGTCCTAGGGGGTTTGTTATGGCAATAAAGGTGACTAGAGATATTAGTATCAAGGATCAAGTTTGTCCTGTAGCGTTGTGAGTTGCTATTATTTGTTTTAGGGCGAGTTGGGTCAGGTTTTGTTGAATGGTGGCTAGTCGATTATAACGGGGATGTTTGGAGGTTAAGATTAGTAGGGTGGGGAATGGGATGATGGGAATTGTGGCGGGTTGATTTAGGATTGTTGGGGTTGAGAAAGAGGTAAACAGATTTTCGTTCATTTTGGTTGTCAACGGGTATTGCGAGGTTGCAGGTTCGAGTTTTTTGCAAGAGGCGGTTGGTAGTGGTTTATGTTTAGTAGTTTTAATTGTATAATAAGATATAATGTAGGAAGTGTCGTTATAATGGTGGTGAATCATGCCGATGTGTCTAATTGGGGCATTTCACTGTAGGGGTGTGTCCCCGTCTTTAACTTAAAAGGTTAATGCTAGGATAGCTATACAGCGGGTTTATAGGTATTTTGAGAGCTTGAGGGGGTGGGTGTTAGGAGGGAGGAAGGGAGGTGGGTTGTTTACAGAGTAAATACAGGTCCTATTTCAAAGATTTTTAGTGGGATTAGTTCTGCGACAATTGGCATGAAGCTATGGTTTGCGCCACAGATCTCTGAGCATTGCCCGTAATAGACGCCTGGCCGTGTAGCTGTGAAAACGGTTTGATTTAGGCGCCCAGGTACCGCGTCTGTTTTTAGGCCTAGTGTGGGAATAGTTCATGAGTGTAAGACGTCTTGAGATGTAATTATTATACGTACAGGGGCTTCAATTGGGAGAACTACCCGATTGTCAACTTCTAGGAGTCGGAGGTCCCCTGGGTTTAAGAATAGTGGGGGTAGTATATAGGAGTTGAAAATTAGGCCCCCATAGTCCGTGTATTCGTAGGTTCAGTACCATTGATGTCCAATTGATTTGATGGTGAAGGATGGGTCGTTGACTTCATCTGTCAGATATAGGATGCGCAAGGACGGAAGGGCAATTAGGATTAGGATAATTGCGGGTAAAATGGTTCAGATAGTCTCTATTTCCTGGGCGTCTGTGATGTTAGTATTGGTTAATTTTGTTGTGAGCGTTGAGAGTAAGGCATATAACACTAGAAAGCTAATTAAAGATATAGCTATAAAAGCGTGGTCATGGAAGGTAATTAACTCCTCTATAATAGGAGATGTGGCGTCTTGCAGGCTTAGTTGAACTGGATGAGCCATATAAGATATATAGGATTTGGCCTATGATTTAGCTTTGACAAAGCTATGAAATAACTTTTCTAATATCTTGTTGAAAAAGTTATAGGGGCTATAAGGCTGGCTTGAAACCGGCCCTAGGGGGTTCGACTCTCTCCTTTTTCACTTAGTTTAATGTAGGCTGGTTCTTCAAATGTGTGGTAAGGCGGAGGGCAGCCGTTTAGTCATTCTAGGCTAGTAAGGGGTTGTTCGATTAGTAGTACTTTACGTTTTGAAGCAAAGGCTTCTCAGATTATGTAGATTATTAAAATTACTGCTACTAGTGAGATGAAGGAGCCTATAGATGATAGGATGTTTCATGTAGTGTAGGCATCGGGATAATCAGAATAGCGTCGGGGTATTCCAGACAGGCCAAGGAAGTGTTGTGGAAAGAAGGTTAAATTTACGCCTACGAATATAATGATGAAGTGGGCTTTGGCGCAGGTTTGGTTCAGTGTGTAGCCTGAGAATAAAGGAAACCAGTGTACAAAGCCCCCTATAATGGCAAATACAGCTCCTATTGATAAAACATAGTGGAAGTGAGCGACAACGTAGTATGTGTCGTGTAGTACAATATCTAGAGATGAGTTTGCCAGGATGATGCCAGTTAAACCTCCTACAGTAAATAGAAAAATAAAGCCTAGGGCTCAAAGTATTGCTGGAGCTCATTTAATGTTGCCTCCATGAAGTGTAGCAAGTCAGCTAAAAACTTTCACACCAGTGGGGATTGCAATGATTATAGTGGCGGAAGTGAAGTAGGCTCGTGTGTCTACGTCTATGCCAACTGTAAATATGTGGTGGGCTCATACAATAAAGCCTAAAAACCCAATTGATATTATAGCCCAAACTATACCCATATATCCAAACGGCTCCTTTTTTCCAGAGTGGTGAGCCACAATATGAGAGACTATTCCAAAGCCGGGAAGAATAAGGATGTAGACTTCGGGGTGACCGAAGAATCAAAATAGGTGTTGGTATAGGATAGGGTCTCCTCCCCCAACAGGATCAAAGAAGGTAGTATTGAGATTGCGATCTGTTAGCAGTATGGTAATGCCAGCAGCTAAGACTGGCAGGGAGAGGAGTAGAAGGATGGCTGTGATTAAGATTGATCAGACGAATAAAGGAGTCTGGTATTGGGATAGTGCGGGGGGTTTTATGTTGATAATAGTGGTGATAAAGTTGATAGCCCCCAAGATGGAGGAAATACCTGCTAGGTGGAGGGAGAAGATAACCAAATCTACAGAAGCTCCCGGGTGGGAGAAATTTCCTGCTAGAGGGGGGTACACTGTTCAACCTGTTCCGGCGCCAGCTTCTACTACGGCTGATGCTATTAATAGCAGGAAAGAAGGAGGGAGGAGTCAGAAGCTTATATTATTTAAACGGGGAAATGCTATGTCAGGAGCGCCGATTATTAAGGGTACTAATCAGTTCCCGAACCCCCCAATTATAATGGGTATAACTGTAAAGAAGATTATAATGAAAGCATGGGCCGTTACAACAACGTTGTAGATGTGGTCGTTGCCTAATAGGTTGCCGGGTTGGCCTAGTTCAGCTCGAATGAGAAGGCTCAGGGCGGTGCCTATGACTCCAGCTCACGCACCAAATAGTAAATATAGGGTTCCGATGTCTTTATGGTTCGTTGAAAAGAGTCAGCGGTTGATGAGCATAGGTGGTAAAGTGGCTGAGTAAGTATTAGGCTGTAAACCTAAAGATGGGGGTCTAGTCCTCCTTTTACCAGCCCCGAGGTGATTTTCATGTTGAATTGCAAGTTCAAAGGAGCAGTCTTAGAGTTTCTGCCGGGGCTTCTCCCGCCTTTTTTTCCCTGCGGCGGGAGAAGTGGGTCAAAGCCAGTCGGTTAGGGTGTTTAGCTGTTAACTAAGTTTTTGTGGGTTCGAGTCCCATTGATCTAGTAAGGGCTTAGCTTAATTAAAGTAGTTGATTTGCGTTCAATTGATGCAGAGTAGGTGTTTGCAGTCCTTGTGTACTTCAGAAATTAAGTGTTTTTACTTACTAAGGGCTTTGAAGGCTCTTGGTCTTGTTTAACCTAAATTTCTAGTGAGTGGTTAATATTAGGGGGGAGATTGGTAGTAGGAGAGTGGAGGTGATGATGAGTAGGGGAATAAGGGGTGTGGGTTTTGTATTTTCGAGTTGTCATGTTATTTTTGTGTTGTTGGATGTGGGGAGTAGTGTTAGGGAGGTGGTGTAGATTAGGCGTATGTAGAAGTATAGGTTAAGTAGAGTTATGATAGTTATGATAGAGGGGATAAGGAAGTTGTTGTTCATTGTGAGTTCTTGGATGATGATTCATTTGGGTAGGAAGCCGGTTAGAGGGGGTAAGCCTCCTAGGGATATGAGGATAGGTGCTGTTAGTGGTGCTAGGTGGGCTGATTTGTTTCAGGTGCGGGATAGTATGAGGGTTGTGGTGCTTGAGTTTAGGTTAAGGGTCAGGAATATGGTAGTTGTTAGGATAATATAAATAGTCAGGTAAAGGATTGTGGTTGTTGGATTGTATACTAGTGTTATCATTATTCAACCCATGTGTGTGATTGAAGAGTATCCTAGGATTTTGCGTAATTGCGTTTGGTTTAGACCCCCTCAGCTGCCTACTGCGATGGACAGGATGGAGAGGGTTAAGAGGGTGTGGGTGTTGATTGATGGGTGAATTTGGTACATGATTGAGATGGGAGCTAGTTTTTGTCATGTAAGAAGGAGTAGGCCCGAAGTTAGGGGTGTCCCTTGGGTGACTTCTGGAACTCAGAAGTGGAAGGGGGTCATTCCTAGTTTTATGGCGAGGGCAATTGTTATTATTAGGGAAGAGGGTTGATCGATGTAACTTGTTGTTGTTCAGCACCCTGATAGTAGGTTGTTGGAAATGATTGCTATTATGAGGATCATAGATGCGGTGGACTGTATTAAGAAATACTTGGTAGCGGCTTCTGCAGAGCGGGGATTTGTTTTTTTTATTAGGATCGGGATGAAGGCTAATATGTTTATTTCTAGGCCTGCTCAGGCGAGAAATCAGTGTGAGCTTAGTATTGTGATAAGTGTGCCTGTAATTATTGTAGTGTAGATAATGGGTTGAGCTAGTGGGTTAATTAGTACGGGAAGGATATGACCAACATTTTCGGGGTATGGGCCCGATAGCTTGTTTAGCTGACCTTACTTTAGGATAGAGTGTGTGGGGTAGCACGGAGAAGTTTGGGTTCTCAGGGGTAGGTTCGATGCCTACAGTCCTAGAAATAAGAGGGTTAGGGCCTCTATTATTTACTCTATCAAAGTAACTCTTTTGTCAGACATATTTCTAGGTTTGAGGGGGAATGCTGGAGATTGCGATGGGTGTTGAGATGGATCATATAAGTAGTGCTAGTGTGAGTGGGAGGAAGTTTTTTCATAATAGGTACATAAGTTGGTCGTAGCGGAATCGGGGGTATGCTGCTCGGATTCATAGAAATAGGGAAGTTAGGAAGAGTGTTTTGATGGTGAAGCATGCTGTGAATAGTTCTGGTGAGTGAATAGGGTAGAATGTGCCTAGGAAAATTGTGGTTGTTAGGGCGTTTATCATAATGATATTTATATATTCGGCTATGAAGAACAGGGCGAATGGGCCTGCAGCGTATTCAATGTTGAAGCCTGATACTAGTTCTGATTCGCCCTCTATGAGATCAAAAGGGGTTCGATTTGTTTCTGCTAGTGTAGAGGCGAATCACATTATGGCTAGGGGTCATGATGGTAGAAGAAGTCACAGATGTTCCTGTGTTGTAATGAGCGTATTGAGATTGAATGAGCCGCTTGTTAGTAGGGTTGATAATAGGATAATGGTGAGGGTGACTTCGTATGAAATTGTTTGGGCGACGGCTCGTAGGGCTCCAATTAGGGCGTAGTTTGAGTTTGATGCTCATCCTGATCATAGGATGGAGTAGACGATTAGGCTGAGTATGGCCAGGGTGAATAGGAGTCCTAGGTTGAAGTTGATTAGAGCGTTGGGTATAGGGAGGGGGGTTCATAGGAGAAGGGTGATGAAGAAGGCTAGGGCGGGTGCGACAATATAGAGGGTGGTGGTAGATGTTGAGGGTTTTAGGGGTTCTTTGGTGAAGAGTTTTATAGCATCAGCGAAGGGTTGTAGTAGTCCATATGGGCCTACGACGTTAGGCCCCTTTCGTAGTTGTATATAGCCTAGTAGCTTTCGTTCAACGAGGGTGAGAAATGCTATAGCAGTTAGTGTAGATGCGGTTAGAAGTAGGAGGTTTACTGTGGTCACGGTGTTAAGAAGAGGAGTTGAACCTCTGGTTGTAAAGTTTTAAGTTTTATGCAATTACCGGGCTCTGCCATCTTAACAAACCCTGCTTTCGGGTGGAATATGTGGTATTTTGCTAAATTAAGATTAGGTCATTTATGTGATGAAGGCGCTTTATGAAGTTGGCCTTATTTCTCTTGTCCTTTCGTACAGGGAGAAATGTGCAATAGATAGAAACCGACCTGGATTGCTCCGGTCTGAACTCAGATCACGTAGGACTTTAATCGTTGAACAAACGAACCCTTGATAGCTGCTGCACCATTAGGATGTCCTGATCCAACATCGAGGTCGTAAGCTCTATTGTCGATATGGACTCTAGAATAGAATTGCGCTGTTATCCCTAGGGTAACTTGTTCCGTTGATCAAATTATTGGATCAATTATGAGTGTTAGCTCGCTTTGACTTGTGTGGTCTTAGCATGTGTTATTCGGAGGTTTTGTTGTGCTCCGAGGTCGCCCCAACCAAAATTTTTAATGCAGGTGTCGGTAGTTTAGAGGTCCGTGGGTTTATCTGGTTTTTGATTGCATTAATAGATTAAAGCTCCATAGGGTCTTCTCGTCTTATTGTTTTATGTCCGTCTCTTCACGGACAGGTCAATTTCACTGGTTAAAAGTAAGAGACAGTTAAACCCTCGTGGTGCCTTTCATGCGAGTCCCTATTTAAAGAACAAGTGATTATGCTACCTTTGCACGGTCAGGGTACCGCGGCCGTTAAACGTGTGTCACTGGGCAGGCAGTGCCTCTAATACTAGTAATGCTAGAGGTGATGTTTTTGGTAAACAGGCGGGGTTTGAGTTTGCCGAGTTCCTTTTACTTTTTTTAACCTTTCCTTGAGGCATGCCTGTGTTGGGTCAACAGTGAAGGTAGCATGGGCTTGTTTGTGCTTGCTATGCCTGGCTGTTAGGTATCGGTGAGGTTTTCGGTCCGATTTAGGCTTATGCAGTGGAGAAAATATTCATGTTACTTATACTAGCATTGTTGCTTCTATGTGGTGATAGATTGATCCAATGTGGTGTGAGGAGTTCGGCTGTATGTTTGGTATTTTTAAGATGGTTAGTGTTGAGCTTGAACGCTTTCTTAATTGATGGCTGCTTTTAGGCCAACTATGGTAGTTAAGGATTTTACTCTCTCTATAAGGTTTTTTCCTGGTGTCTAAAGAGCTGTCCCTCTTTAGACTAGCAATTAAGCTTACAGGGGGATTAGGTAGTTCTATAGGTAAGCTTAAAGTTGAACTAAGATTCTGTCTTGGATAACCAGCTATCACCAGGCTCGGTAGGCTTGTCACCTCTACCCAAAAATCTTCCCACCATTTTGCTACATGGACGGGTGTGCTCTTTTAGCTGTTCTTGGGTAGCTCGTCTGGTTTCGGGGAATTTGGCTTGTAGTTCTCTTTGTGAAATTGTTTCTAGCTAATCCATTATGCGAAAGGTACAGGGGTTAGTCCTTGCTGTTTTGTGCTTGAGAGGTTTTGTATCTTTCCCTTACGGTACTATGTCTATAGCGCCAGATTAAAATTTCTATCGCCTATACTATATGCGGGTAAATGGTTTAGTGTGTGTTGGCTTGGTATTAGTATTGGTCATGCTTAGGGCTAGTGTTGGCTCAAGGTAGTCAAGTGGTATTGAGATCTTCTGGGTGTAAGCCAGATGCTTTATATTAAGCTATGCCTTGATTTATCCAAGCGCACCTTCCAGTACGCTTACCATGTTACGACTTATCCTCTCTATATAAACATTAGGGCGTTTAGTTAAGATATTCCTTGAATATATTTGAGAGGAGTGACGGGCGGTGTGTGCGCGCTTTATGGCCTGGTTCAACTAAGCACTCTATTCTTAATTTACTGCTAAATCCTCCTTGGACCCTCAGATTTCATAAGGGCTTTCGTAGAGTTTTCTGAGATAGAAAATGTAGCCCATTTTTTACCGTCTCATGGGCTACACCTTGACCTAACGTCTTCGCGGTGGTGGCGTTTGCGCTCACTTTGTGGCCTTTATCAGGGTTTGCTGAAGATGGCGGTATATAGGCTGAGCAAGAGAGGGTGGGGTGGATCGGGGTTTATCGATTACGGAACAGGCTCCTCTAGGGGGTGTAAAGCACCGTCAAGTCCTTTGAGTTTTAAGCTGTTGCTTGTAGTATTCTGGCGAGTAGTTTTGTTATTTAACTACTGAGGTTTAGGGCCAAGCATAGTAGGGTGTCTAATCCCAGTTTGGGTCTTGGCTATTGTGTGTTCAGAAGTTTTAAAGCCACTTTCGTAGTTTATTTTACATTAGCTAGGGTTTTACAGTTTAGATGGAGTTTAGCTTTATTGTGTTAGATCTTAAACACCCTCTACGCCGATCTCTATTAGCTAGGGCTAATCGTGTGACCGCGGTAGCTGGCACGAAATTGACCAGCCCTAAATATAGCATGGCTTAGTTGAACTTTCGTTTATTGCTAAATATTTGTCACTGCTGTCTCCCGTGGGGGTGTGGCTAGGCGAAGCGTTTTGAGCTGCGTGTGCGTGCTTGATGCTTGCTCCTCTTGATCATGATGATTAATAGGGCGTTTTCACCGGGGCGGGGATGCTTGCATGTGTAATCTTGCTAAGAGCTAATAGAAAGGCCAGGACCAAGCCTGTTTGTTTATGGGGTGTGTGGACCCATCTAGGCATTTTCAGTGTCTTGCTTTGGGCAGATTTAAGCTACATAAACGGGGTGCAGTGTTCTTTTGGGTTGTGTGAAAAGGGTCTGTTGTGGGTTGGTGTGAAGGGTGTTTAGTGAAGTAAATTTTTATTAGTTGAGGGAATGGCAGTTGGAGTTGTGCACACCTAAAAGATGAAAATACAGGCTCTGATCGGATATATTAAAACTTTTGTTTTTGGGGTTTGGCAAAAGTGGGTTTTGGATGAAGGTCGGAGATGGGGGTGGGGGGGTTTGACGAGATATAGTTGTGATTTATGGCGTGGTGGGGGTGGTGTCGGCTAAGATGATTATTGGTATGTCTTACAAGCATGGATTAAATAGCACCTTGCTGATGTCCGTGTGGAGCTAGAATATTGAACGTAGGTGCGATCAATAGTTGCATGTACTAGGAATCAAAGACAGGTCCATACAGGATGGGATGTGGTGGGAGTCAGCATTCTGCGATGGGGTTGCGTGCAGACCAGAGATAAAAGATACCAAATGCATGGAAAACTCCCGTGACTGGTTAATAGGGTGATAGACCTGTGATC